GGAGAAATACGATCGGGAGGGGCTAATTCAAACCCCTCTGGTAAAATAAGAACAGCCCCCACATTCAAACCCCCCTTTTTACCATTAGCAAGAACTTGTTTCAGTTGCATATCATAAGGAATTCGAACTACTGCTTCAAATACAGTATCAGGAAGTACTGCTTGTGGAACTTCAATCTCCACGGGCTTATTAGCTAAATGACAATTGGCACATACAATACGCCCAGTTGCTTCTCGTGGATTTTCATAACCCTGCTGTGCAAAAATGGGATATGCACTTGAAATGGATGTCCAAGTTATGATATATATCATAAGCGATACGGAAATAGATCGAGTAATCCGTTCCTTTATCCAAGAAAAAGTATTTCTAGTTTGCATGGTCCAATCATTAATCCCCAAATTTCTACAATAAATTGGGTAGGTTGCTAGTATAGTTCCCTATCCACGATTCTGCTATTTACTGGAATTATAAAATAATATAGAAAAAATCCCCCCGATGGGTAGAAATACAACCGAAATATGTACGTTTTTCAATGCCTTGTTTATGTACAATTACAAAGTAACAAACGTTCTAATCGGATTAGATTAATATAAGTGGATCGTTTATCAGTCATTCATTGAATGATAAATAACTACAAGTGATGGAGATAGACGATTTAAATAACGGAAAATCCAATATTTAAAAATAGTATCGAGAATGACTGGAAAAGTGGAAACAAGACCAGATATGATTTGATCATTATGAACAAACCCAAAATCTTTGTAGACAGAACCAATCATCAGTTCCCAGCCGTGTGGTGAATGGAATCCGATACATAAATCAGTTAATAAAAGAATAGAAAAAGCCTTGACTGTGTCGCTTAAGTTATATAGGAATTCCTGAGTCCAAGAGTTAAGAATTACAAGTTCCTCATTACCCAAAATAGAATAACCGCTTAGAATAACAAAACAGATTATATTTGTCGAGAAGTGCAAAATTGTATGGATACGATCCTCGTTGTGTATCTTGATTAATTGGATCGTTTCCATGTGGATTCCGATATGAAGTTTTTGTAGATGTATCTCCGAGTATTCCTTGATCATTTCCTCCAAGAAGAGGAGTTCCTCTAATTTTATGAATTTTTCTACAATACTCTTTTCTTGAATATCATTCAAGAAAATTTCGGATTTCCCGAGATTCCACCAATTAGTAACCCAAGATTCGATATTTTTATTAAATGAGAGAGAAACCCACCAGGGTAAAAATACTAGAAATACAAGATAGAAAAGAGGAGTGAATGCTTTCTTTTTTGTCATTTTTTCATCTATCTGTGAAGTGAATTGTTAATCAACCCACCCCATTCGTCGACTCTATGCGATCTAATAATTCTTTCACACATGAGTTCTATACAAAGGATCGAGCGTATGAATCCATTTTTTTGTTATTTTTTGGTTAGTCTTTGAATCTAGAAAGAATACAGAAATAGACTAAGAAATTGATTTGAATAAAGAAATAATAAAAATATCTTTTTAGATATCTCAATTGGGCAAATTGGATTAAGTAATGAATATTATTCAGATTTTGAGATGAAAGAACTTCCCTTTCTATTTTCTATCAAAATATCCAATATTTCGAAAAAATGGAACTAATTATCCATAGTCAGGAATAGTAGAATTGACGGAAAGATATTGTGATAATCAAACCAAATGAGTGGTAAAACAAAAGTTGGCTAGTTATCATTATTACGAAATCCAATTTTTGGTCATTAAAGACCATAATAGTATAGAAGGGATCAAAAGAAAACAAGGAAGGATTGATTGACAAATAGATAAAAAAAAGAATTTACAAGTTACAAGATATAATGTATAAATTCCAATTATCAAAATACTTCAATTGGTACACGCAAGAAATAGGCCAATTCGGCAGCTTTTTGTTCAATTTCTCGTGGAGTCAAATTCTCATCAGTACGGGTCAAGGGAATGGCCCCTTGGCCTCTTATGTCCATATAAAGGACACGGCGAGCATAAATACCCTCTTTAACTTCTATTCTAACGGACTGAATATCTTTTATAAGGAATTGGAGGAATATGCGACGATTTTTTCCAGGAAATCCCCAACGAAAAATACATACTATTCCTTCCTTTTTATCGAATCGATCATAACCACTACCTACATTCCAGGAAATTGTGCACCACAAATAGGAACTAATAAAGAGACCCGCAATTCCGTAGAAAGACATCACGATTCCTTGTGGGAAAAAAATGATTTGCTGGGACGGAAAAAAAGATATCAAATTTTTACCAAAATAACTGGAAATTCCAACCAATAAGAATCCTAACGAACCTAAAAAAAGGATAAAGGCCCAGCAGAAATTACTTATTTTTCGAGATCCCCTTATAAATTCTATCCATATATGTTCTGATCGCCAACTCATACTTGATCCGATTTAATTTTATTGGAATTGAGAGAATATCCAAAATGAATTTGACTTTACTTTTTTTATTTCCGAAAAAACTCTCAT